AAACCGCAGTTCCAAGAAATCATATCCTCTACCAAGACATTAACCGCTGAAGCAGAAAGCGTTTTGAAAGAAGGTATTCAAGAGCAACTGGAACGTTTTCTACTTCAGGAGAAATTATAAAAAAAAAAAGAAACGAAATTTTATTTTTGATTCTTTAATTTTAATGAAATTTTTAAAAAATTCTATAATATAAATAGAAGTCTATAAGTTAAGTATATATATAATAGAAACTAAGTATATAACTAATATCTGTTTAATATTAAATCTGAAAGCATTCAGAATTTATTTCTTATTCTATTTCTTTCGTATCTTTTTTTCGAAATAGAATAAAAAAATATTATGTATAATATATACAAATGTAAATAATAGAGAAATATCAATATATTTATATCTATATTGATATTGCGTCCAATAGGATTTGAACCTATACCAAAGGTTTAGAAGACCTATGTCCTATCCATTAGACAATGGACGCTTTTCGCTTTCTTTTTTTTCCAATTGTTAAAAAAAAGAATGTGCGAAATCTTTTTAGCAATTGTGTATTGAAGTTAATTCAATACACAATTGCTATTAGACAATTCGAATAGCGAAAATTGTCTATAATTCTAATAAGGGCCGTTTTTCATTTAGAGCGGGTAGCGGGAATCGAACCCGCATCGTTAGCTTGGAAGGCTAAGGGTTTTAGTCGACGTCGATTGATCATTTTTATATTTTTAACGTCTCTAATTCAAAACCGAACATGAAACTTTGGTTTCATTCGGCTCCTTTATGATGGATGGAGAAATTCCCAAATAAAAAAAATAAGACGGGAACGAAATTAAAATTCAACCCATAATATCTATGTTAGCCTTTTTTCCGTCTGGGTGCTTTCACAGAAAATTTTGCTTTATAGATGATCCTTCTAGAAGATAGATCAGGAGAACTCGAACAATCTTTCTAGTTACTTCGTTCTTTATTTCTATTTAACGGAATCCTTAGGAAAAGTATTTGGTTTCTACCGAGCTAAAACAATATAATATGTCGATGTCTTTAGTAAACCAAAGTTCTCGTTTAATAGCTATTTTGCTTCAATTTTTCTATACCAAACACTGAATAGAACTGAAGATTTAGTTACGATTAGAAAGAAACTTTTCTAGCTTTATCCATGGATCCTCTTTTTATACTTATTGAATTGTAAATAGTCATCCAATTCAAAAATTATGTTTTGGAATTTCATAATCCAAATTTACAATTGATTAGACTCTTTGGATACAAATTACGAGAGTCTATAATCTTCCTTGAATCTTTCATTGAAAGGGAAAGGACTAAATCCTTTTAAGAAATAAAGTTTTTGATCGGAAGATAAATCAAACCAAGAGACCCTTTAACTATTAAAGGGATTAAAGGAACGAATCACACTTTTACCACTAAACTATACCCGCTACAATGCCATTATTACATATAAATTGACCTTTTGTCGAATAAAGTAATCGGGGGTGTAATAAAAAAATCTGAAAAAAAAAATGCGTAAAATTCTAGGGTTGACGCGTGAACTTAAATAAAATTAGTAAAAGCGAATTGCTTCCATTTTTTTTTCAATTTAAGATCTTTTTTGTCTAAAAATCCATCGGATGAGTCTTTTTAATTTTAACAAAAAAAGGCCCGGCTGGGGACTGACCAGGCCAGGCTATTAAAAAAAAAAGATCTTTTACTTGTGTTTTGACGAGACAAAATAAAAAAGGATTCTCTATTTCTATTATTGTGGTTTTATTTATTTCTCTTTTGAGTTCGCGCCTTTTCTTTATCTAATCTTTATCTAAATTTTTGATATAAATAGAATTACTGAGAAAGTTCTATAAAAAAAGTTATATAATAGTAATATATATATTATATATAAATAGGTGATAAATATATTTATATAATAAAAAAGAAATTATCTATATATATAATAAAATATAGAAAATGAAAAAATATATATAATGGAAAGAATAATCTATAAAAAAAATAAAGCTTTTGAAGAATAAAGTGGAGAAGGTTCTTTTTCAAGCCTTTTTTTGTCTAATGAACCTAAAAAAATATCCCTTTTCGATTAGGAGAGATGGCTGAGTGGACTAAAGCGTTGGATTGCTAATCCATTGTACGAGTTAATCGTACCGAGGGTTCGAATCCCTCTCTTTCCCTTTTTCCTTTTGATGATGTGTAATAGATAAAATCCTACTAAAATTCGAGCATTTCCACTAATTAAATAAAGCAATAAAAAACCTTTCTTTTTTATTCTTCACGTCCCGGATTACGTCCTGGATCATTAGATAGGAATCCAAATATGAAGAGAGAAACAAAGAATATAACTACAGTGTATACAAAAAGTTTGAGAGTAAGCATTACACAATCTCCGAGATCTTACTAAAAAAAAAAAAGAGAATAGATTCTCTATTTTTATACCAAATATCTAATTTTGATACCAATAAATCAAGTGATTTATTTTTTTCTCAAAAAAAATAAAAAAAAAAGGTTTCAGAAAGTCATTTGTAATAAGATAATAGTCGAGGCTTTCATATTCAAACAGATTTGCATACCAACATCTAGATATTTTTTTTGATGAACTGGAATCTAATTAGGTTCTTTCATTTAGGGAAAAGAGGAGAAAATTTAGTAAATAGAATGATCCAGATTTAGTATGGCTACCAAAAAAATTGCATGTTTGAATTGAGAGTTCGTTCATACGTCAAGATTTTTTTGATCTTTTTAATTGTTGGAAGAATCAAAATTGTGCATTTTTTTAAGACAGTATTCAGAATTTCATCGAAAACTTACAGCGGCTTGCCAAACAAAGGCTAAGAGAAGAAAGAAAAGAGGTATTACGGGCATAACATCTACAATTGGATTTAAAAAGGCGTAGGCCTCCGGCAATTTGGCGACTAAAAAAGTGCTTGAAAAAAGGGCAGAATTAAAACAAATACAGATCAAATTAAATATATTAAGCATAACAAAAATTGGTGTTCTTGTGGATAATTTTATTTTGATTGAGTTATTAATATATTTTTTATATAAGGAAAAAATAAAAAAAGATAGTCTAAAAAGACTTTGTTGAACTTACTCAATCAAAAATCCTTTCATTCTCTTATGAGAATGAAAGAAATAATATTTTCATACAATATCTTAATTGAATTCTATGTAATGATCAATAAAGTAAGTTTGATTTGCTATCTACACGTGTCAAAACTCTAGCACCAATGTAATCTATATTTAATTTGGGCTTAAATTGAATTGACGAACAACCAATAGCAATATTACTCTTTTAGTAGTCTTGAATAAAAATCGAAATGGGGCGTAGCCAAGCGGTAAGGCAACGGGTTTTGGTCCCGCTATTCGGAGGTTCGAATCCTTCCGTCCCAGAGTACCGGAATCAATCTTCTATTGCCTTTGTACCCATTCTGTTTAAAAATCCAATATATTTTAAGAATAAAATATTGAAATGAAAAGAAGAATAAACTGATTTTTCAGCCTTTCAACCGAATTCAAAAAAATCTATTTGCTTTTTTAATTTGTGTGTGATGCGGGTAAGTTAAGGTAGAACCATAGATTCTAAGAGTTTTACTAAAAAAAATCTATATTTATATATATATAAATATAGATTTCTATTCAAATTTAGATTTTACATATATACAATCTAATATGGGATTCATTTGAATTCTGACTGAACCTTTTACGCGTAAATTCACTACTCCATTCATAGAGAAAGAAAAAGTATAGATTACGATATACTGACTGAACTATGACTATTCATGATTCCATACTTGAATCAATTACACAAACTAGAGGAATGTTATGGTAAAACTTCGTTTAAAACGATGTGGTAGAAAGCAACGTGCGACTTGAATTAAAGGACATGATCTGCTGTGGATTTTTTGATCCGCCACTTTTTATATAGGAATATAGGTGCTCTTGGCTCGACATTTTGTGTTCTATTTTACTAGAGTTCTACACTTTTTTGGAATATAAAAAAGAGTACAGGATGGAGCTCGAGGAGAATATAAAGTTTTTATTCCTTTCGCAGGAGTAAGGATCTAGGGTTAGTGCGAATCAATAAGTTGGAACAACTTCGTAAGTCTTTTTATTTTTATATTGAAAAAAAGAGCCCTTTCAAGCAATTTTACAATGGAAAAGGAAATTTTCTGAAAATTGTAAAATTCTTTGAATAAAAAGTCTATCATGCGTGAATCAAGCGTTTATATGATTCTTTGATAGAAAGAAAAGAAATCATAAACAAAATAAGGGGCTTGTTGCTGCCCTTTTTTAATAAAACGATTCAAGATCACCGAAGTCATGTCTAAACCCAAAGATTCAAAGTAAGGATAAAGAATCCTGAAACAAGGAAATCCAGTTTTCAATTGTTTGAACAACTAGATTAGAATGAAGAATCAAAATTGATTCTAAAAAAATGAGACAAACAAAAAAAGGGTTAGAGACTACTCAATAAAAAAAGTACTTAAGGATTCTCTGTTGAGATATTTGAGAGTTATTTAACTTGAGTTATGAGAGTACGAATGTTACGAATGCTTTTTATGGAAAAAAATATTTAGGGTTTCAATACTGGCTAATTGAGTTAATGTTTTTATTAATCTATTTAATATTTGAATTTTATACAGAGAGTTAACTTCTATTCATTGTATTTTTTTTCTCGAGCCGTACGAGGCCAAAACCTCTTATACGTTTCTAGGGGGGGGGTATTATTCATATACATCTATCCCAATGAGCCGTTTATCGAATCGTTGCAATTGATGTTCGATCCCGAAGAGAAGGAAGAGATCTTCACAAGGTGGGTTTTTATGATCCGATAACAAATCAAACTTATTTAAATCTTCCTGCTATTCTCGATTTTCTTAAAAAAGGCGCTCAACCAACAAGAACAGTTCATGATATTTCAAAGAAGGCAGGGATTTTTACGGAATTAAGTCTTAATAAAACTAAATTGAATTAATGAAATATAAAAAAGAGAATGTGAAAGACTCGTATATAGCTTGGTATCAAATTTTATCTACTCTTTTCTTTCCTCCTCTTTCGTTCCCATCATATTTTTTTTGATTTATTCGAATTTCGATTTATTATTAGCTAAGGTACGAATACTAAAAAATACCCTGCTAACAACTACTATGTTTTATAATCATAAACAAATTTATGAAAACAATTTTGGATCTATCATTATATAAATTCTAATTTTTGTATAAATACAAAATTTTACTGTCTTGAAAATATGTCTATAAAATAATAAAATAATATATTAATTCTGAATAAAACTAATATATATATATATATATATATATTAATATATTAGTTTATAAATATATATATTATTATATGAATAATTTATTCATTATTGATAACAAATTAAAGGCCATAAAAAATGGGTCTAAAAAAAGTATAAAAAGATTTGAGATTACCCTAACTGGCTTAGTTTTCATTCATTGTATGAACTAACAAACCAAGGGGTTAAGCTTTTTTATTGATTTTTTCTATTCTTTTCACTATATTTAAAATTAACAATCATATTGACAACAGTGTATGGACCAAATATAATTCTCTCATAGATAAATAGATCTATTTATCCCTGACGCACACATGACTGGATTTTTCCTTTTTTTTTTTCTTTATTCTGGTTGTATCTACATATTTGCAGTACTTTCTTTTTTTGTTTTTGAGGGGTTGCTAACTCAACGGTAGAGTACTCGGCTTTTAAGTGCGACTAGCATCTTTTACACATTTGTATGAAGAAAAGGATTCGTCCAGATCCGCGGTAAAGTTTGTAAGACCACGACTGATCCTGAAAGGAATGAATGGAAAAAATAGCATGTCGTATCAAGGGAGAATTCAGATAACATTTTTTTTTGCTTTCCTGATCGGTACAACCTTCGTTTTCGATGTCGAAAAAAAAAAAAAAAGGAATTCCAATTTGGGTCAAGTGAATAAATATAAATGGATGGATAAAAAACCCAGTTTTCCTGATTCCAGGAAAAAAAAAAGAAACGAGCTTCCATTCGTAATTTGAAAAATTACCCGATCTAATTAAATGTTAAAAATAGATTAGTGCCTAATACGGGTATGGGAAGGAATTTTTTTCTTGCGTGTTATTATCAATTTTTCATGAGTCCTAATTATTTTTTTCCCTAGTCCGTTTGGGTTAGGTTGGAGATGGATGTGTAAAAGAAGCAGTATATTGATAAAAAAAAATATATATATTTCCAAAATCAAAAGAGCGATTAGGTTAAAAAAATAAAGGATTTCTAATCATCTTGTTTTGTTATTCTATAATATAACGAACAGAAACCTATTAAAGATAGAGAATCCGGTTAGCAGTCTACCTGTTTATGAGGTATCTATTGCTTTCGTACTGTAATACCTTATTTTGACTGTATCGCACTATGTGTCATTTCAGAACTCAATAAAATAAAGACTTTACCTTCAGTTCAAATCGAATTTCAATCCAAATGGAGAAATTCCAAGGATATTTAGAGTTCGATGGGGCTCGGCAACAGAGTTTTCTATATCCACTTTTTTTTCGGGAGTATATTTATGTACTTGCTTATGATCATGGTTTAAATAGATTAAATAGAAATCGCTCTATTTTATTCGAAAATGTGGATTACGAAAAAAAATATAGTTCATTAATTGTGAAACGCTTAATTTTGCGAATGTATGAACAGAATCGTTTGATTATTCCCACTAAAGATTTGAACCAAAATTACTTTTTTGGGCATACCAGTCTTTTCTATTATCAAATGATATCTGTTTTATTTGCAGTGATTGTAGAAATTTCATTTTCCCTAAGATTAGGATCCTCTTTCGAAGGAAAACAATTAAAAAAATCTTATAATTCACAATCAATTCATTCAATATTTCCCTTTTTAGAAGACGAGTTATCACATTTTAATTATGTGTTAGATGTAGTAATACCTTATCCCATCCATCTAGAAATCTTAGTTCAAACCCTACGTTACCGGGTAAAAGATGCCTCTTCTTTGCATTTTTTTCGATTCTGTCTATACGAATATTGCAATTGGAAGGATTTTTCTATTAAAAAAAAATCAATTTTGAATCCAAGATTTTTCTTGTTCTTATATAATTCTCATGTATGTGAATACGAATCCATCTTTTTTTTTCTACGCAAGCGGTCTTCGCATTTACGATCGACATCTTATGAAGTCCTTTTTGAGCGAATTTTATTCTATGGAAAAATACAACATTTTTTAAAAGTCTTTGTTAAAAATTTTCCGGCGATCCTAGGGTTGCTCAAGGATCCTTTAATACATTATGTTAGATATCACGGAAGATGCATTCTGGCAACAAAGGATACGCCGCTTCTGATGAATAAATGGAAATATTATTTTGTTAATTTATGGCAATGTTATTTTTCCGTATGGTTTCAATCGCAAAAGGTCACTATAAATCAATTATCTAAAGATAATTTAGAGTTTCTGGGTTATCTGTCAAGTTTGCGATTAAACCCTTTAGTGGTACGTAGTC